GGATCTATTCATTAAAAAGAATTGATTCCATACATTTCTTATGTACCCATAGGTGCTATATTGGATTTGAATCAGATTTCGGATCAATCTATATTGATTGACTGCCTCCATTATGTTGTTGCTAGCAAATACCGCTGTTTTTAGCTTTGGATCTTCCAAATCATTCCCGCAGTAGATCCGGACCGATTTTTTTCTGATCCTTCGATAAAAAGATTCATTCTCTTCATAAAAAAGAGGAGGTAGAACCAATAAAGATTTCTTTTTCGATTCATCTCTGGAGTTGAATACCTCATTCAAGAATTTTTTTTGATCCAACCCGTAGGAATCAATAGAAAAGACAAATCCCCTATGATACACCAAATCCGGCTCGGTTATTGATAGAGTGAATAGATCTGCCATTTCTTGAAATCTCTCTTCTGATTCAAAATCGTGGTGTAACGTGTATCCCCCCCTGTTCCGGTCATGGAATAGATGAAATAAATCAAAAAATGGATTTTTGTTCAAGAATGAAATCTTATTGGAACTGTCCATATCCGGTTCATCCTTCGGAACCATATCACATCCCGGATCTGATGAAATAGGATGAATTGAGACGGTATTTTGTAAATACGTAATTATCTTGAATATATCAACCATTTCCTTATTTTCCGATCGCCTGGAAGGGACAAAAGAAACATCTTGTTTTTTCTTCAAAAATTTCTGATCTCTAGTGGACTTCTCAGTAGGATTCGAACCCAGATGAAGTTCTGGCCATCTGTCAGAGAAAAAAGAACGAATTGATCTTGTAGGATTCCCAAGAAATTCTTCGATTTCTTCCGGAAGCAGATGATTATTCATCTGCTTCTCACGTTCCGCGAATAGCCGGGACATTGAGGAAGATCTAAAACATTTCGGGAATCGATCTGATTCTATCTCTGTTCGTTCCGTTTGAAGAAAGGAAGGATCCCAATCCCAAAGAATCGATCTTTCTTTCAGTTGCTGAATCTCTGTTTGATCGATCAATGTGTGATATTCTGAATCCTCATTTCTAATGAAATCGAAATGATCTCTGGATTGATCAGAAGATCCTTTCAATTGGCTAGAATCCGTTACTTGAACGAAAATAGATCTTGTGAAATCATATTGAATATTTGACAATACATTCCGTACCTTGCTAAAAAACCGATCCTTGTTTACCAACCACACATTGTCTAACCAAATCAAATTCTCTCTCGATACGTTCCTCAAAAAATCCGATTCGTGCCGATTCTTCCCCCAACTAACGAAGAGATCTTGGCGGAATTGCCACATATGAAATTGAGCACCATTTTGCAAAGAAATACCCCACTTGTTTCTCGAGAAGAGATGGGAAACATGCTCAATATCATTTGATTGAATGGTTGCCTCAGCTCCTTCTTGTTTGAAGAAACCCTCCCCTTCAATTGGTCTTTTTTCACGAAAAGCAGACATGAGATAACAAATCAAGTCTTTCCCTAAGATTTCAAATAGCTGTCCCGAATTCAAGTTGATTATGTTTCGCTTCTTCCTCGGAGAAAGACGATCAAACAATTCCCAATCATGGTCCTTGCGGATCCGATCATCCGTATAGGATAAAAAAAGAAACTCCAGATATTTGCTATCTTTCTCTTTGAATGAGATCTCAATTCCAGCTATGGTTTCATTAGATATCTTACAACTAGAATCCCTATTTTTTCCGATCCGGTTCCTCCACCACCGCGAACCCCGGTTAGATTCAGGCATGATACATTTTTTATTTATTGGGGGAACCCAAGTACTCTCTTGCGGATCCATGAAACAACTCTCAGAAATCTTTTTCCCTTTTGGAAGATACAGGAGCGAAACAATCAACCTATTGATATTGGAAGACCAAAAAGATTCTTCCAATGTCTCATTTCTGGGTCCAATGGAATTCATAGGTATAGGAAGAAGCCCCATCAAATAGAGATTTTTTCTTTCGAACATCTTTCGATTGTTAATACGAGATATAAGGACCACTACTACAAGCAGTACTACACCTTTGATCGTGAAATATCGATTGCTTGTTGAACCCTGTGAAAAACGTGAAAGTAGGATACTCCAAATTCGGGGGTCAAAGAGTTTCATAAAACGTTCTTGGTGGAAAAAAATGTGAGTGAAAGGTCCCACTGAATCGAATTTGATCCATGAATCTAAGAAATAGTGAGAATTCTTGATCTTTCTCAATAGCTCTCTCAATTCGAAGATCCAGGATTTGAATTGATGCCCTTTCATTGATTCCTCCTAAAGATTTTCATTGATTCCTCCTCAAAATTTCATTTCAATTGGAATTTGGTTATTCACGATGTACGATGAGCCCCGTTAAGGTTAAGCATCCATGGCTGAATGGTTAAAGCGCCCAACTCATAATTGGCAAATTCGTAGGTTCAATTCCTGCTGGATGCACGCCAATGGTTCAATAAGTCTATGGAATCTCATCATCCATACATAACGAATTGGTATGTTATATTCATACCATAACATA